GATCACATCTAGACAAATAGAAGCAGGGCGACGAGCAATGACACGAAATGCCCGCCGTGGTGGAAAAATATGGGTACGTATATTTCCAGACAAACCCGTTACAGTAAGACCTGCGGAAACACGTATGGGGTCGGGTAAAGGATCTCCCGAATATTGGGTAGCTGTTGTTAAACCAGGTAGAATACTTTATGAAATGGGTGGAGTAGCAGAAAATATAGCTAGAAAGGCTATTTCAATAGCGGCATCCAAAATGCCTATACGAACTCAATTCATTATTTCGTGATAGAAACGTATAACCAAAAGAAAGAGTTCTTGGAATAAAAAAGCAATTGCAGGTTTCCTTTCTTTTTTTTTTTAGCCCCTTTTGTTTTGCATTGAAAGAACAGATAAAAAAATGATATGATTCAACCCCAGACCTATTTGAATGTAGCAGATAACAGCGGGGCCCGAGAATTGATGTGTATTCGAATACTAGGAGCTAGTAATCGCCGATATGCTCATATTGGTGATGTTATTGTTGCTGTGATCAAAGAAGCAGTACCAAATATGCCCCTAAAAAGATCGGAAGTGATCAGAGCTGTAATTGTACGTACTTGTAAAGAACTCAAACGCGATAATGGTATGATAATACGATATGATGACAATGCTGCAGTTGTCATTGATGAAGAAGGAAATCCAAAAGGAACTCGAGTTTTTGGTGCGATCGCCCGAGAATTAAGAAAGTTAAATTTTACTAAAATAGTGTCATTAGCCCCTGAAGTATTATAAGATAAGAACATCATCATCATATAGAGTTATATTATAAGTTATAGTAGAGTATTTTGAATGATTAATAGATTGTGTCTCACGTATATACCTTTAATAATGTTACTTCATAACAAAAAATATCATGTTTATTATATCCAAATTTTTAGGAACCCCAAATTTTAGTTCATTATGGGTAGGGACACTATTGCTGACATAATAACCTCTATACGAAATGCTGACATGCATAAAAAAGTAACGGTTCGAATATCATCTACTAGCATCACTGAAAGCATTGTAAAAATACTTTTAAGAGAAGGTTTTATAGAAAACGTGAGAAAACATCGGGAAAACAACAAAGATTTTTTGGTTTTAACCCTACAACATAGAAGAAATAGGAAGGGGCCATCTCAAACTATTTTAAATTTAAAACGGATAAGTCGACCTGGTCTACGAATCTATTCTAACTATCAAAGAATTCCTAGAATTTTAGGTGGTATAGGGATTGTAATTATTTCTACTTCTCGAGGTATAATGACAGACCGAGAAGCTCGATTAGAAGGAATCGGCGGAGAAATCTTGTGTTATATATGGTAATCCTTCGACTATCAAAATGAGATACGAAATTGACTATTTGTGAAAAAAAAAAAGAGAAAGAGTTATCTAATATCACTCCTCCTCCATTAGTTGATATTTTAAGGGGGTTTTACCTGGAATGAAGGAACAAAAATGGGTTCATGAAGGTTTAATTACTGAATCACTTCCCAACGGTATGTTCCGGGTTCGTTTAGATAATGAAGATCTGATTCTAGGTTATGTTTCAGGAAGGATCCGACGTAGTTTTATACGGATACTACCAGGAGATAGAGTCAAAATTGAGGTAAGTCGTTATGATTCAACCCGAGGGCGTATAATTTATAGACTCCGCAACAAAGATTCAAACTCGAACGATTAGGTGATTTTAGATTACTTTTGGGGAGATACAATTCGAGATTTTAAATTAAATTTCAAGAAACTTATTTTCTTCCACTAAGTAAATTAGGAATTAAGTTTAAGTTAAGGAATGCAAAATATGAAAATTAGGGCCTCTGTTCGTAAAATTTGTGAAAAATGTCGACTGATCCGTAGGCGGGGACGAATTATCGTAATCTGTTCCAACCCAAGACATAAACAAAGACAAGGATAATTTTTCTAAAAAGAACTCCCTAAAGGACCCCAAATGTACAAATAAAAATAAAAGATCTGTTTTAACATGAAATGGATATATCCATATATCTCTGACTCATATTTATGAGATAATAAAATATGGCAAAACCTATACCAAGAATTGGTTCACGTAGGAATGGACGTATTGGTTCACGTAAAAGTACACGTAGACTACCAAAGGGGGTTATTCATGTTCAAGCAAGTTTCAACAATACCATTGTGACTGTTACAGATGTACGGGGTCGGGTTGTTTCTTGGTCCTCGGCCGGTACTTGTGGATTCAAGGGTACAAGAAGAGGGACACCATTTGCTGCTCAAACAGCAGCAGGAAACGCTATTCGTACAGTAGTCGATCAAGGTATGCAACGAGCAGAAGTAATGATAAAAGGTCCTGGTCTAGGAAGAGATGCAGCATTACGGGCTATTCGTAGAAGTGGTATACTATTAAGTTTTGTACGAGATGTAACCCCTATGCCCCATAATGGCTGTAGACCTCCTAAAAAAAGACGTGTGTAAAAATAAAGATTGAAGCGATTTCAAGAGAAATAAA